AGTAATCATGCAATTACTTTTTTCTTCTCACCCACTCAAGATATTATGTGAATGAACCTATTACCGAATCTAATGAGTTCAAATTCAAGTCAAAATGTGATTTTGATAGGGTTACTATTCGTTCTAAAATAAAAACGGATGCCATACAATTAAAAAATAAAAGAAATGATCAAAATAGAAATGATTTTCTAATTTTATTCCATAATGATTATGATTTAAAAAGTGTTTCAGTTTTGAATGAAGTTACACAACCCGGCTCTTTTTATTAGTTTATAAGTTTATAGTTTATCCAAAAGTGACTCAATGAATTCGTTGATTGGAATCGCGGGAGGGGTAGATGTCACAGATGATGAATCAATTTCTTTTTATACACCTGCCACTTTATCTTTATTAGTGCTGTCTATAATGATAGAGGAATCAAAAACTTTCAATTGAACTTATTCTTTGTATTGGTATTTTTGCTTATCTCTTATTTTGCAAAAATAAGAAACTTAGGTAAGTGCCTTTTGATAAACATATGTATCAAAAGAATATATTTCATTTAGCTTCTTCATGCCTACTATAACTAGTTATTTCGGTTTTCTACTAGCGGCTTTAACTATAGCCTCAGTTCTATTTATTGGTCTGAGCAAGATACGACTTATTTAAAATTCATATTTGAAATGCACAATTGATAAAAATAAATCTTTCTGTGAGATTCCCTGTATTCTATAATTATGAACTATGTCAATTGACAATTCTTGGTCATTGAGATTCAATGGTAATTCGGATTAATATTTAGGTATAGATATTACCTCTTTTTTTCCCTTTCAAACAAATTGAAATGATTGAAGTTTTTCTATTTGGAATCGTGTTAGGTCTAATTCCTATTACTTTAGCTGGATTATTCGTAACTGCATATTTACAATACAGGCGTGGCGATCAGTTGGACCTTTGATTAATTAACATCTCTTTTTTTGATTGACCTCCTCCTTTCTTTAATACACAGGAGGTCAAATTCAGATTGCCGCTCAAGTTAGTGAAGCTGTTTCAGTCTAATTTGATCTAAGAAGAACGGAATCACGCTCTGTAGGATTTGAACCTACGACATCGGGTTTTGGAGACCCGCGTTCTACCGAACTGAACTAAGAGCGCTTTCTTATCAGAAAAGATAAGACTGTAACGAAAGGATTCTTTTTGTAACCCCAATACATCTTGTATGACTATATAGTAGGATAAAAATAGTATGATAAAAATGAAAGAAAAGATTATAGATGCCCAATTTGAATCGATCTCAATTAATCCCTCCTTACTGCTCAAAGGAGAAGTAATAGGTAGGGATGACAGGATTTGAACCTGTGACATTTTGTACCCAAAACAAACGCGCTACCAAGCTGCGCCACATCCCTTCAATTGGTCTATAATGTCATTGTAGAGAATTCCTGTCTTGTTTTCCACATCGCTCCCCCATTGCTATATACAATTTATCTGGCCATTTCGTCTTTTTGGTCTCATTTAATTTCAAATTGAATATATAAATAATATTGAAAATATATAATATTTAATATATATTATAGTAAAAGACTTATATACATATATACATATGAAATACGGAATGGAATCCATCGTAAAAATAAACGAGTCTTTTTCGGGAATGCTTGGGGACGCATTTTTTTTTGGTTTTAAGAAAAAGAAAATCTTATTTACCGGATCATTGTACCCTTCAATTTGAATTAGGAATTCCGTGGACAACTATAATCATAAGCGGTCCTTAACTTCATATGCATCTGATCATATATGTATTACTATTATCTATTCCAATAAAATATGTATTCCAATAAATAAAAGAAGGAGGTTTTTCAATGCGAGATCTAAAAACATATCTCTCCGTGGCACCGGTACTAAGTACTTTATGGTTCGGGTCTTTAGCAGGTCTATTGATAGAGATTAATCGTTTTTTCCCGGATGCGCTGACATTCCCCTTTTTTTCATTCTAGTTATTGACATGGGAAGGAATAACGAAGATTAGAGCTATAATTAAATCTCTGTGATTTTCTCTCCTTCTTTTCTCTTTTTTCCCTTTTTTGTTTGTTTAGAATAAGGGAGGAAAGAGAAAGAATAAAAGTGGATTCGCCAACTGCGAGACTCGAATTCAAGTTCGAATTCAATTAATGAATAATAGAGGAATGGCGGTAGAATAAAAAATAAAGTGGGTCTAGGTCAAGAGTATTATAGTATTATATAAGATACTTAAATGGCGGTAGAATAAAAAATAAAGTGGGTCTAGGTCAAGAGTATTATAGTATTATATAAGATACTTAAATGAAATATTGTACTCTGATTTGAAATATAGTTTTTCAGTAGTTGTATATTCTATAATTGATTATTGATATTGATTGCAGCGAAATCTTTCATAATTGAATTTCAAGTGAGTCACTTCTATTTTTCCTTCCTTTCTTCTTCTTCGTTTCGGATCGAAAATAGAAGCGTTGAGTCAATCAAAAATCCAAGGGAGGTTCATGGCCAAGAGTAAAGATGTCCGAATAACGGTTATTTTGGAATGTACCAGTTGTGTCCGAAACGTTGGTAATAAGGTATCAACGGGCATTTCCAGATATATGACTCAAAAGAACCAGCACAACACGCCCAATCAATTGGAATTGAGAAAATTCTGTCCCTATTGTTACAAACATACGATTCATGGGGAGATAAAGAAATAGATCGAACCATGCGTGTGACCCTTTCAAGGAAGGGGAAAAAATGACATTATATATAACATATATAAATATAAACAAACCAAATCCTATTTATTTCTTCTTTTCTAAAATTCAAATTCATTTTAGATTCGACCGAAATAGGATTTTTGGGATAAGGAATAAACTAAACAAACCGTGGCTAAATCCAAGCAACCCTTTCTGAAATCCAAGCAACCCTTTCTGAAATCCAAGCAACCCTTTCTGAAATCCAAGCAACCCTTTCTGAAATCCAAGCGATCTTTTCGTAGGCGTTTGCCCCCAATCCGACCGGGGGATCAAATTGAGTATAGAAACATGAGTTTAATTAGTCGATTTATTAGTGAACAAGGAAAAATATTATCTCGACGAGTGAATAGATTGACCTTGAAACAACAACGATTAATTACTATTGCTATAAAACAAGCTCGTATTTTATCTTCGTTACCCTTTCTTAATAATGAGAAACGAGTTAAAAATAAGGAGAAAGGATTTCAAAAAAATAAGAAACGATTTCAAAATAATAAGAAACGATTTCAAAATAATCCGAAACGATTTCAAAAAAATCCGAAACAATTTCAAAATAATGAGAAACGATTTCGTATTTTATCTTCGTTACCCTTTCTTAATAATGAGAAACGAGTTAAAAATAAGGAGAAAGGATTTCAAAAAAATAAGAAACGATTTCAAAATAATAAGAAACGATTTCAAAATAATCCGAAACGATTTCAAAAAAATCCGAAACAATTTCAAAATAATGAGAAACGATTTAAAAGAACCGAGTCGACCGCTAGACCTACGGGTCTTAGAGCCAGAAAGAAATAGGCTTACTCTTTCTTTACTTGAATCAAAATTCCAATCCGAACTCAAACGCAGATTGAGGTTTTGCTCGAAAAATCCGAGAATCTAGATTTGATTATCGTGTCGTAAGAAAAAAAAAAAGAATCGGGGAAGAAGAAATCTTTTTTTTTATTGAGCGTGTTCATTCATTTTGACTACTTTCTCATATTTTATCATATTCTATCAATTATCCATTTTTACTCTATCCTCCCGGAGTTCATTCTCCGGGGAACTCTGTTTAAATTATTCCTGCGGATTCTTTCCAATCTACTTTTTTTACGATCTCATTATAAAGAATATAAATGGAATTCTTATTTGATATAGCTATTTGTGCAAGTATTTTACGATTAAGAAACAACTGTCTCTTGTACAGATCATGTATTAATCTACTATAGGATACCCCCCTTTCACGAATTACTGCGTTTATTCGAGTGATCCACAAACGACGAAAATTTCTCTTTTGCCTATCCCTATCCCGATGTGCCGAATCCAAAGCTCTTATTTCCTGTTGGCTAATTGTTCGAGTAAGTCTTGAATGAGCCCCTCGAAAGCTTGATACAAAGGAACGCATTTTTGTTCTACGTCTCCGAGCTGTATATCCCCGTTTAGTTCTGGTCATTGAATAAATGAAACTTTGACGAATACCGAATTGATTTCCCTTCTTTCAGTTATTCTTTGTCCCTTTTCTAGTCTATTAATAACAAAACATATTTTCCAATGTATAAACTCAAAATTCCAATGGCTTTGGCTACTATAACCTTCCCAACCACAATTTTTTCTTTTTTCTAGGCATTTCACTTCGAAATAAGAAGTTGTATTCTATTAGGTATCAAAAATAGAGTCAATAAAATAGAAAAAATAGAGTCAATAAAAAAGAAATAGTGGATTCCATCGTTTCTATGGTTACTTCTTAAACGGTGAGGTCTTCTCTATACACCGGAGCCTTTACTTAATACTTAAATTAATCAATCTTATTGGTAACTTGTATAGTTCACATTCTTTGGCTCTACCCATGAATTATCCAGTAATAGGTCTTTCACAACGAGATCTACCTATACAGTAACGGTATTTTATTATGAAGGTTGGCTGGGTAGCTGACCATGTTAGTCCGTTCTTGCAAGGGGCATAATCTTTCTGTTTTTTAACTAAGATTTCCTCCGCTTAATGGATAATCATTTGCTACCAATGGAGAATTGCTTCTCATCTTAATCTTAAATTGAGATGATTGGGTTTGCACCAATGGAAACCATAAATTTCATACACAATAGGGGGATATGATAGATTTTCTTATTTTTAGTTTTTAGATAGTTAATGGAGTTCGTTTTTACACTCTATCCTATTCAGCGGGGTGGATCATTGATACTGGAAAAATGGGTTTCTTTCTTTTGTCCTAGCTCATGATCTGAACGAGTCGCACATACACCCTAGTACATGTTCCTCGACGCTGAG